TTAATAATTAATATTAATAATTAATTCAATGGGAACCAATACTTCAATCCCAATAATCCCGACGAATCCTTATCTTATTTCTTTCTTCCTTGGAATTTCATTGACCATTTTGGGCGCCCTGGGGCTTTTCAAGATCTTTGATAAGTTTGTATATCAACTTGAGAAGCTCGTCTATTACTTGGAGTAATTTTTCGACGATCTCTCGATCTAGACGGTTATTGATTAGTTTCAATAGCGCATCTTCCAATAGCCCATTTATGATTTTGAAGAGTTTATCGATGAAATCCAACAGATCTATATCCGGAACTCAGCCTCAGATCGAGGCTTCCCCAGCCCTTCTTCTAGCCCTTCATGATCCCAAAAATAACACTTGACTAGTTCCTTTGCTACCATGATCTGTTCCAATGTGATCATGATCTGTACTAGTGTGAACATGATCTGTACTCGCTTAATCATATTTGAAAAATTGCTACTTAAATATCTTATTCTCTTTACTGAATCGCATGAAATTTGAATCAATTCTACTTTGTACCAAAATTCTTTCAACTAGAAAATATCATCCAACAGGCGTTCCAAAAGCTTGGGCAGTGTCTTCTCGTTTTCTCGCTCCAAGACGTCTACCATGTGTTGGAAATATTTCCAATATTTAGTAAGATATTCCAAATATTTACTAAGATAGTAGTCCGGCTCTTTAGCTGAAGGAGATGGAGTAGTCACCTCCTCATCTGAAAGAGTTAAGAACTCCACATCTTTTGAAAGCATTATAGGCTCCTTATCAGCATCCCATCGAATGGGATCCATAGAGACCATGTTTTGATCCGTTGGATCCCAAGTACGAGGTTCGACCAAAATTTCAATTCTATCTGAACTCGGTAATTTTAAATATTTGTCGCAAAATTCACAGAGGTAGATTCGATCTTCCAAATAAGGTTTCCAATTGTTCGCATAGCAATCCTCGCATTGATCCCACCAATCGATATTTGGCTCATCCTCTGGTTCTTCTGGTTCTTCTGGTTCTTCTGGTTGAGGAGGGTTTTCCCCCGTAGATTCATTACGGAAACTCGAAATCATCCAACCATTCTTAGAACGAAATAAACCTGTATTCATAGACGGAACCTCCTATTGATTAATGTGTCCTTTCCAAGCCGAAAAAATAACTGTAGTAATCCAATCTTTCTAGTAATCCTATAGAATAAATTCAATTGAAATAAAGTTTCAATACCATATCCATCATATCGATTTTATCGTAAATCGAATTTATTGTCAAGACAAATCAATTATCATTAAATTGAAAAAGAAAACTTACTTTATTCTATGTCATTCTATTTTGTCTGTAAATTGAATTCAGTGTCAATATAAAATCTATTTTATTTACTCCTCCTAAAATATCAAATAGAAAACTTATAGATAGCTACCTCGCTCTCATTATTAGATTATACACCTATCTATAATTCGAATAAACTATCTATTGGTAAAATTTCTCTTTGCCAAGGAGAAGGTGCAGGTTTGAGTTCCGCTATCCGCCCAAGATCAAGATAAAGTAATTTTTCCTTTAATATGATAAAGGATTTGGTATAGTCTTTTTATATTATTAGAATTATTTTTATATTACTAGAATTATATATTATTCTATTTATATAGAATATATATGATTCTATAGAATATATATGAGAACGATAACTTATAATATTTTATTTGTTTTGTTTATAAATTTTTTGTTTATATAAGACATTTTTTATATAAGATAACCTATAATATTTGATATATTAAACTTATCTAATTTGCAAACTCAAGAGTTTGCTGAGCCTCTTGTGGATCAATGTCACTCCCCCTTTCCGCATCATTTACCAAAACAGTGATCTCATTATTGCCTATTCTAGCAAAACCGCCCATTAGAGCCATCGTTAATATGTTCATTATATAAAATTCTATGCATATTCTATGGAATCTCTTTTGATTCGAATTTTATTCTATTCTAAATAGAATGAAAAAGGGTGGTTTCTCCTATGTCTTCGCATCAAAAAAAAATATTTGTTCTCTACTAGAAAGACTTTTTTTTCGTAAAATCTCGTCTAATAACTTGCTAATAACAAGTACTAAGTGAAGGGTTCTATTCCAACATGGAACTCAAAGGCAATATGCAATATACAGGATGGGTAGAAGGGTTTGTGATACTTCACTTCGCTCGATTCGGGGAAACTCCAGGATATAGAAAAAATATCCCAATCCTAAAGATCTATAGGATTAATTGTGGATCCAAGACAACAATAGAAACATTTGCGTCTTCGATTTGAATTTAGTCTCAGATTTTGTATTGTCTATCTGGAGAAGTATGTATTTAACCAAAATACATGCAATAGAATCTATGTATTCGGCTCAATCCCTTTAATAAAAGATTGGGCCGAGTTTTCAATTAAGAGAACGGAGAGTAATTACTTCTTATCTTTATACGGAGAGTAATTACTTCTTATCTTTATACGGAGAGTAATTACTTCTCTGG